GACCATAAATACGAGCAATACCGTCGCCTACTTGAAGTACGGTACCCGTATTTACAATTTTTACTTCCGTATTATATTGCTCAATGCGTTCACGGATAATTTTACTAATTTCATCTGCACGAATGGTTACCATGAAAATTTCTTAATTTTATTTTTTTAGAAGAAAAAAATAATGCCTATACTCTATTTTATAATAGAAAGACTAATCAGTTATTTTTTCTTTCATCGTCCCAAACATGCCAATATTAGCACTGACAGTACGTAAATGTAACTCGTTGTTCAAGCAACTCTTTAGAGTTCCTAGAGCTCCCTGTAAGGCTTGTTGTAAAACCCGTTGTCGGACTTGATTAATCACTCTTTGTTGTTCAAAATGAATGGCTTCGTTTTTGTAATTTTCTAATTGTTCCAAAGTCGTATAAATTGAATTAATTAAATTCAATTTTTCTCGTTCGATCTCAGAATAGCCATTCACCCGAAAACGATCTGCTTCCGTTTCGACTTTCCTTAAGCGGGCTTGGGCTTTTTCCAGCTGTTCAATGGCCCCTTCCCGTAATTCTTCTGAGTTTCGAATAGTTCTCAAGATTTTCTGTTTTCGATTATCTAATAAATCACTTAATGAAAGTAGACTCTCTTTCCATTCATTTCAAAATGTCTAGGATCTCTTCCCGAACCAAACATGAATCTTTCGATTCATTTGGCTCTCACACTCAATTACTTATGGGAAATTTACCAATTTTTTATGTAATGAGCCTATCCTCTCTTCGCTATTTTTATTTTTAAAATATTGAAAACAATTACCAATATAAGACCAGAATATTCGGAGGACTCTTCTGACCAAACAAATATATGTCAGCAAAGTTGTTTTTTTTCTTCAAATCCAAAGAATTCTTATTCATTTATACATAGGTCATCGATTACGCATTGTACAAAAGGGAGGGTTAAATTAACCCGTTTTTCAATTTCTTGCCGTAAGTAAATAGGATTCAAGCCATTTTATCGACATGAGTGTTCTATATCGAAAAAAAAATCTAATAATTTTATCGAAACCATTTCATTTCTGTATTAACATAGTGGTAGAAAGAGTACTACACTGCGTCTAGACTTCAAACTATTCACTTTAACCATGGTAATAGTCCAAAATTATTGGTTAATAGAGAATCAAAGTGGATTACCAATAAATCGCGAAATGCTATAGTTCTTAAATATTTTTTCTTAAATTATTGAAAAAATTTCATTAATTCAGAAGTAATTTTCAGAAGTAATTCGCGGGATTATGCACATTTTCTTAGTTATAACTAAAAAGTGCAGTTTGGTTGGATCCAATCTATTCTTTGAAATAAACAACTCGCACACACTCCCTTTCCAAAAAAAACCAATACACCTAACACTACACTAAGATTTATTGGATTTGTTGCTAAAATATCGGTATTAAACCCGAAACTTCCGGCGGATGGCCAGTAGCCCAAACAAAGGAAAGAATCGGTTATATTTTTCATATGATCTCATCTCCTCTTATGAATAGACTAATTATCTTTCTAAGATTCCTATATTAGTTAGATATATATATAGATAGATCTATCTATATATATATATCCATATATTATTTGGATTGGTCAATCAATTGGAAGATTCCCTAAAAGAATGATACTTATTCGAATTAGATACCAGTTCTTATATCCATTGCAAAATCTCTCAAGTTTTAACACTTGAGAAAAATTATCTTAAAAAAAAGGGGGGGTCATTGGACTAAAAAAGAGAAGAAAGAGGGCGAATCAGTATGTGAATTCTTCACCTTTCAATTAGTCCTTCCCCTGTGTTCTTGTCCGAACGGATAAATAATTATAGGAGTGAAATATTAATATAAATAGAATTCGAAAAAGCAAGACCGGTAAAGCAAGTCCACGGAAAAAAGGATATGTATTTCTATTTTTTTAGGATTAAACAAAAGGATTAGCAAATAAAAGTGCTAATGCTACAACCAGTCCATAAATTGTTAAAGCTTCCATAAAAGCCAAACTAAGCAATAAAGTACCTCGTATTTTTCCCTCTGCCTCCGGTTGTCGTGCAATCCCTTCTACAGCTTGCCCTGCAGCAGTGCCTTGACCAACCCCAGGTCCAATAGAAGCAAGCCCTACGGCCAACCCAGCAGCAATAACAGAAGCAGCAGAAATAATTGGATTCATGATAATTTCCTCGTAACCTAAATATAAAATAAAGAAATAGTTAATGATATAATCAACCAATAAATTATGACTTAATTTTTCAATTATCAAGATTTATTCGGTTTAAAGTAATTAATAAGAATTCCGAATTGAAAATAATAATAGTTATTGAACTCTACGAATTACTTCGAGATTTATTTTTTCGTCTCTACCTACATACATAGTTTTTTTTTGTGAATATGTAGAACCTTTGTTCTTATCCTACCTTCAATTTGGAATCATTCTTTGAATTCTTCGTTTTTTTATTCCATTTTTTTAGTCATTGAATATTCAATTCACAATTCGAGATGAAACGGAAAGGCTTTGTTTTTTAATCCCTATCGAAATTTACAGTAGTAGCGGGGCAATTTTAGATATAAAATATTAGTTATTTTATATAATATATATGGATATGGTTAGTTCATATATAACTAGTTCATATAGAATATCCTATCACATATACGTGGGTTTCTTCTATCCTGTAAACCAATTATTTTGTGTTTTAGATTCAATCGAATTCGAAAATCATTCTTTGAAACCTCAAAAGAAAGAGTTGTCTTATAGTGATCCGATTATATACACCCAGTTTGACCCCCCGCACTTATACTTTATTTGTTATCTTGTTTTTTTAAGCTCTCCTCCCCCTTTTATTATTACCCCATATGGATACAATCAATCGAAATAAATTCGTTAGATTTAATTATTGTTTCATAGAAATATTGGAATTTGGGTGATCTAAATGTTATTTTTTGAATTCTCTTTTGGTCAATCGTTGAATTGAATGTAACTGAAACGGGAATCTCCTTTAGTTCTATATAGTATCTTTTTATCACACGCCGTAAACGTAAATATCATACAGAATTCTAATTATGGCTCTTAATTTTTTTATTTATTATTTTTTTTTTGAATATCCAATATATACTAATATATGCTAATATATGCTAATCGAATATCTATCTATATCTATCTACCTATATCTATATAGATATAGGTAGATAGATATAGATGTTTACTAAGTAGATTATATTGAGCCGCAATATATGTGCGGCAAGCTAAACGAAAAGGACTATTTTGTAGAAAACTGGTCAATGATGGCCTTCCATGGATTCACCTATATAAGCCGCAGCTAAAGTAGCAAAAATGAGAGCTTGAATACCGCTTGTGAATAATCCAAGGAACATGACAGGTATAGGAACTACTAAAGGTACTAAAGAAACAAGAACAACAACTACTAATTCATCAGCTAATATATTTCCGAAAAGTCGAAAACTAAGAGATAAGGGTTTTGTGAAATCTTCTAAGATGTTAATCGGTAAAAGGATTGGGGTTGGTTGGATGTATTTATTAAAATAAGCTAATCCTTTTTTTGAAAGACCCGCATAGAAATATGCAATTGATGTAAGTAAAGCTAAAGCAACGGTAGTATTTATATCATTTGTGGGTGCAGCTAACTCCCCGTGAGGTAATTGTATGATTTTCCAAGGTAAAAGAGCCCCCGACCAATTAGAAACAAAAATAAATAGAAACAAAGTTCCAATAAAAGGAACCCACGGACCATATTCTTCTCCAATTTGAGTTTTGCTCACGTCTCGAATGAATTCAAGAACATATTCAAAGAAATTCTGACCGAAAGCGGGAATGGTTTGCAGATTTCGAATAATTAGAATGGCTGAAACCAATAAGAGAGCAATTACAACCCAAGAAGTAATAAGTACTTGGGCATGTACTTGGAAACTCCCTATTTGCCAATAGAAATGTTGACCTACTTCCACAGCAGATATATCATATAATCTTTTTAATGTGTTGATAGAGCATAATAAAACATTCATATTGTCCTGTCCTCTCAAAAAATAAGAACTTGAAGGGGAATTATTTTTATTCAAACATCTCCTTTCCTTTTTTATTTGTCTACTTTCATTTTTTATTTTAAATACCGCGACTAATCACATAAAATTTGTGTTTGTTCTTTTTATATTTATATTATTTATATTTTTATTTTTTGTACAATTTATTACTAGTATAGTAATCGATTCCCTAAATCTATGAACCCCTCCAACTAAATCCAATAATTTTTTTATTTTATTATTAATCAAGAATTTCGTATATAGCTAGAACGGCCCTCACAAATTGCAAATACTAATTTGTTAAGAATTAATCGAATTGAGGCTATAGCATCATCATTAGCTGGAATTGAAATATCGGCGAGGTCCGGGTCACAATTTGTATCGATTAAACAAATTGTTGGAATTTCCAAAGTTATACATTCTCGAAGAGCCGTATATTCTTCTTGTTGATCGACGATTATTACAATATCAGGTAACCCCGTCATATATTTAATGCCGCCAAGATATGTTTCCAAATGAGCTAAATGTCTCTTCAATATAGCGGCATCTCTTTTTGGAAAACTATTGAGTCTCCCCGTCTTTTGTTGCATTCTCAAGTCCCTGAACTTTTGAAGTCGTGTTTCTGTAGTATACCAATTCGTTAACATACCGCCGAGCCACTTTTTATTAACATAATGACACCGAGCTCTTATTGCAGCCCGTGCTACTGAATCCGCTGCTTTTTTTTTTGTACCAACAATTAAGAATTGTTTTCCCTCACTTGCTGCATCAAAAACTAAATCACAAGCTTCTGATAAAAACCGAGCAGTTCTAATAAGATTTGTAATATGAATACCCTTACGCTTTGCAGATATATAAGGTGACATTTTAGGATTCCATTTTCTAGTACCGTGGCCAAAATGAACTCCTGCTTCCATCATCTCTTCCAAGATTATGTTCCAATATCTTTTTGTCATTTATATTTATCCCCACACTTTTCTTTCATTTCAAAATCGAAATTCTATAAATTTTTTGAAATGAAAGAAAGAGACCCGGTATACTGAAATAGAAATAAGTGTTCCAAAGGAACCTTCTCTTCTACCGAAGATTGGCCTTTGATAAATGATCGGGCCATTTTTTCTATTTAATATTTAATATGATTATTCTCTTTATTATCTTTCTTTTATTATACAAAATAAAATGACCGAAGATGAATCCGCTCTTAAGAATCATTATTTTAGGAATTATTAAATACTAGATTGCTGCGATGTATCGCATAAATTCTTTGAAACAAAAAAAAAGAATTCTCTGTGGTGAAACAAAATATCTCTCATTTCGCCCTCAAATAAATTCTTTTTTTTTGTTTCCGAGGTCATCTTGTTATATTGCCTTTGCTTTGAACGGTTCATTATTCTTTTGAATCCGGTACCAACAGGTATCATTCCCCCTAAAACAACGTTCTCTTTCAGACCTTTCAACCAATCTATGCGCCCCCGGAGAGCGGCTTTTGATAAAACTCTAGCAGTTTCTTGAAAACTTGCTTCAGATATGAAACTTTGAGTATTCAGAGATGTTTTTGTTATCCCCAATAATAGAACTCGATAGCAAATCGCCTCTTCTAAGGAACGCCCTGCTCGTTCGGCTCGCAACAATCCAATTAGTTCACCGGGCAAAAAAACATTAGACATTCCATCTTCGGAAACCAAGACTTTTGATGTTATTTGACGCACAATAATTTCTATATGTCTATTATGAATGTGAACTCCCTGGGATCGATAAACTTTTTGAATTTTATTAACCAAAGAAATACGACTTTGCGCTATCGTTAGCTCAGCACCAATCAAGAATCCCCAAGGAATGCCAAGAATTTTTGTTATACGCCCATTCCAAGTATCAACTCTCTTTTCTAGGTTCATCGATATTGAATCAATCGAACGAACTTCTAATACCTGTTCTACTTTTGGAAGACCTTGTGTTATATCACCCGATCTCGATTTTTCATAGATAAATGTAACTAATATATCTCCTTCAGAAAGTATTTCCCCATAATGGCCATGAACCGTTGCTCCAGGAGTCGCCAAATAAGGGTTAGCCGATCTTATTCCTACAGAATCCATTTGAACTGTTAGAATTTGACCCGATTTTAGGTGTGGTGCATTTTTCGTTTGAACTATACATACATTTTCGCAAATAAATTGACCAAGACTCATTATTGTAAACGTTTTTTCACAATAATTATGGTGGAGAAAATGCCAATTCAAATAGAATGGATTTAAAATGATGTTACTACACAGATCAGGTTTATAAATTCTCTCGTTTTCGTCCAGGAAATAATATTGGAATACTTGAAAAGTTTCTTTTAATTTGTCAAGTTGCCCATTTTTAATTATCGAGATCTGATTATGAGTTATTAAACGGTAAAAATCAAAATGGGCAACTTGAGGGGCTATTCCTAAAGGACCTAACGAATTTTTAATTGGAATCATAGCATCTCTTTGAATTTGATTAATTCCCTCTTTTATCCCATTGTAATATTTTCCATGGTTGAATGATCGTATTTGAAAACAATTCGATGATGACAAAATTATCAAAGATCGGCATTTTTCATTTCTATTCAACAACATACGAATAGTTCCATGATTTTTACTAAGTGATTGTTGAATTTTTTCCCTCGAATCAATAGAAAAAAATGGATTGATGGTGGTGCGGTCCGACTCATTATCCAAGATAAATCTTGAACCGGGCGGATTATTCCTTTTTCTTATATATGAAATATGGGATTTCACTAAGTCAATTCTTAAGAAATATCTAACCAAACCTTTTATACTTATTTCAACAAAAGAAGCATGCGCATTTTCTATAGAAGAAAATTTTTTGTCTTGATCCCAATTTAAGACTAAACAAGTCCTAACTAATTGAATACTTGTATCAGAAATTCCCCGAATGGATTTTCCATTTCCAGAAAGAATATAATTAATAACTTTAAGTTCCAGATTATCTCTTTCTTGGAACATATCTTGGGGAAAAAGTTTTACTAAATTGATCCTATCCGCTATTTCATATAAAATTACCGGTCGAACCAAAACAAAATACTTTTTTTTCGTAATTGTGATCCATTGGACATAGATCCAATTTTTCATTTTTTTTTCTTTTGAATTTTTTTTTACCGTTCTTGGTGGTATCAACACGGCACTGTGTCGGGATATCTTATCCATTTCTCCGGGAAAATAGATATCCCCGGAAAATATTTTTAATTCAATCTTTTTTTTTTTCTTCTCCAATCGGACCAATCCCCTTACTCGACTTCTTATATTTAAAGTGATTAGTGTATCTACTTCAACGATACTATTGTTCCGTACCATTATGGAAGAAGATTCTGGTAAAATATGCACTTCCTCGGGAATGAAAAAAAATTGATCTACTTTAATTTGGTATTTTGTCTTAAATTCTTTAACTCCTTGATACTCAATTAAAAAATCCTCTTTTTTAAAAATGGAATTTATACCTATAGTCCTATATTTAGTAATTCCCGAGCTCTGTGTTCGGTATTGAGGATCATCGAAATAAGCAAGAATGCTATTTCTACGAAAAATACCATTGATTGGTATTTCAATCGAGATACTGGAAGCTAACATTAGCTCTTTGTCTCGTTCTTGAATCGATTGGAATTGAAATGGAATAATTAATCTATTTCTCCGCCTCTTTGCTAATAAATCCGTAGTATCATGGAAAATAGTAGGATGTGTAAAATGACAATGATCTATAGATATGATTTGATTAAATATTGAATAATCTGAAATCCTTCTTTCTTTTTTATCAGAAGGATTGAAACGAAACAATTTATGTCTTACTTTTTTTTTACTTGCTAAAAGGTTACAAAAATCTCTTTCTCCAGTAGAAAGATAATGAATGTTCATTTGATCTTGATCTTTTCGGATTGAAAAAGAGACTGAACCGGACCTGTATGATTTTCCTGATAAAATCCATAAATGACTTGTTTTTGGTAAGATATGGACATTACTATATCTAAATTCTGATGCATGGTACACATCGGTACTCCAATGCATTTCTCCTTCTAAGTCAGAATAGACATGTTTTCGAACTTTTTCTTTTAAATTAAAAGTGTATGTTCCTGCGCGAATCTCGGCAATTACTTGTTCTGATTTTACATATTGATTGTTTTGAACTAATAGAAAACTTTTTGGTGGAATAGTCACATTATGTATAATATCACCACTTTCAATAGTAACATACAAATCTATATAACATAGAAAAGCAGGATGCCCATGACGTGTACGTGTAGGATGAACCAAATCTTCATTGAATTGAATTTTTCCATTATAAGGTGCTCGCACCTGTTCTGCAGTACCTCCAGTGAAGACTCCGCCAGTATGAAAAGTTCTTAATGTTAGTTGAGTGCCCGGTTCTCCAATGGATTGGCCCGCAATAATACCTACAGCTTCTCCTAATTCCACCAAGTGACCATGAGTAGGACTTTGGCCATAACACAATCGACAGATCCAAGATGTATTCCTACAGGTAAAGGGAGTTCGGATAGATATTGGTTGGGTTTGAAGGGTTTTAAATCGATTGATAAGTCCAATTCCAATATCTTGATTTCTAACGGCAATGCATCGTGAACCTCTGTATATATCGTCTGCTAATACACGACCAATTAATGTTTGTATCCATATTCTTTCCGGCATCATTCCATTCTGGGTATTCACCGAAATTCCTTGAATGGTACCACAATCCGTTCGACGTACAACAATGTGTTGAACCACTTCAACAAGTCTGCGTGTAAGATATCCAGCATCTGATGTTCGTACAGCAGTATCTACAACCCCTTTACGAGCTCCGTAGCAAGAAATTATATATTCTGTTAAAGAAAGCCCTTCGCGCAAATTGCTTTGAATAGGTAAATCAATCATTTGTCCTTGTGGATCCGACATTAATCCTCTCATACCCACTAATTGGTGTACTTGAGACGCATTTCCTCTAGCTCCCGAAAAGGACATTATATGGACTGGATTAAAGGGGTCGGTCATCCTAAAATTAGGATTCATTTCTTGTCGAAAATATTCACTTGTAGCATACCATATCTCAATGGATTGGCGTAATTTTTCTACTGCATGTACATTCCCATAATGATGATGTTGTTCCAAAATCAAACTTTGTTGTTCAGCATCTTGGACTAGCCATCCTTTAGAAGGTATTGTTAAAAGGTCATCAATTCCTAATGAAATGGATGTATCCGTAGCTTGACGGAATCCCAGAGTCTTTACTTGATCCAGGATATGTGATGTATATGCCATTCCAAAGTGATCTATTAATCTGCTAATAAGTCGTTTAATGGCAGTTCCACCTATCACTTTATTGTGAAAGACTAGATTGGCCCGTTCTGCCATAAGTACCTCCATATTCCACTCAGTGGGATTCGGTTCAACAATGGGTTTGAGTCAATGATTGGAAAACTGCCTTTTCTTTATCTTGATTTGCGTAGAAATTGAAAAACTATGATTTTCGTTAAACCATGAAGACCTGAATTTACATCGGTATCATAAATTTTCTTATCTTAGATACCAACCATCTATATGATCTATATGATTAGATATCATATGATTAGATATCATATGAATAGGCCCGGCAAAAACCTTGTATAGCTTCTTCGATTTCTCGATAAAAAGAAATATGACCAACATTGGTTCGAATGTATATAGAACGAATTTCTTTTTTTGTACTTCTTACTACTAGATAATGCTCATAAATTTCATGATAGGTACCTAAAGATTCATAGTGAACTTCGATAGGAACTTCTCTTGACGAAATAATGCGTTGATCTAGTCGCCACCGGAGCCACAAAGGACTATCGAAGTTTATTCTTTTTTGTTGATAAGCTCCAATTGCATCATAGGAATTACAAAAAAAGGGTTCTTTTTTTTTCGTATACTTATAGTTATTATCTCGAATTCTTTC